AGACGAGAAAACCTTTGAGGTATTTAATGGGATTTACAATTTTACATATAGTGAGATAGTAACACCCCCATTTGGATTGAAAAGGGGGAGTCAGGTTCAAGGCAAATAGTCTTATTCACAATATACCTACTCGTTTCTTATTTATGTCTAGCAGGGAAAAAAAAGCACTTCCCGGCATCTCTAAGAAAAATAGTATAAAAAAAGAATAAAGGCTTCTCTTTTTTCTTTTTTACCATACAAGAATTGCATCGATCAACAAGACTTTGGCTCTGTTTACTAACTTTATGTTGTGCTTCTAAAAATTCATTTGCGACAATTGAACCTTCTCAAACTGTTTCTTTTTAAGAACTAAAAAGATTTGTGCCAGAATAACGGATGCCAAGAAGAACAAAAGTCCTTGGACACGGGATGGGTCTTGAAGTACTATTTCTGTGTCTCCCTGACCAAATCCACCTACATTCGGATTACTTGTTAATGGTTGTTCAAGCTTGACAGATTCAGCTTCTGAAACAAGAAGTTCTAGTCCTGGAGGTATAATATCGACCTCTTGGTGTCCATCCGATGCATTCACTATGGTTATTTCATATCCCCCCTTTTCTTTACGTATGATTTTGCTTATTGTACCTCCAGCTGTAGCATTATAGACTGTATTGTTACTCTTGCTCCCATCGGGATAAATCTGACCTCTTCCTCTGTTCCCGCCTACATATATAGGATATTTTAAGAAGTGAACGTCTTTTTTAGTCGTGGGGTCGGGGGAAAGGATAGGAAAGGTGATTTCACTATATTTTTGACCAGGAACAGGCCCTATCACAAGAATATTTTTTTGAGTGGGACGATAACTCTGAAAAGACAGATTGCCCATCTTTTCTTTCATCTCGGGAGAAATACGATCGAGGGGAGCTAATTCGAATCCCTCAGGTAGAATAAGAACAGCCCCCACATTCAAAGACCCCTTTTTCCCATTAGCAAGTACTTGTTTCAGTTGCATATCATAAGGGATTCGAACAACTGCCTCAAATACAGTATCGGGAAGTACCGCTTGTGGAACCTCAATATCCACGGGCTTATTAGCTAAATGGCAATTGGCACATACAATACGCCCAGTCGCTTCTCGTGGATTTTCATAGCCCTGCTGCGCAAAAATGGGATATGCATATGAAGTGGATGTCTGAGTTATTACATATATCATGATAGATAGAGAAATGGATCGAGTCATCTGTTCCTTTATCCAAGAAACGGTATTTCTATTTTGCATGGTCCAATCATTGGGCACGAAAATTTCTACAATAGATTGGGTAGGTTGCTAGTAAAGTTCCCTATCTCTGATTCTGTTATTGTACTGGAATCATTTTACTATAATTAGAATACAGGAGGATTTCCCTAGATGGGTAGAAATAGAAAAAAGTTAGTAAGATTTTGAATGGTTTGTTTCTGTAGGAAGTAATAAACATTCTAATTGGGTTAATATCCGTGTATTGTTTTTTAGTCATTCATTGAATGATAAATCACTACAAGTGACGGAGATACCCTATTTAAATAATGGAAGATCCAATATTTCAAAATTGTATCTAGAATGACTGGAAAAGTAGAAACAAGAACCGCTAGAATTTGATCGTTATGATCAAATCCAAAATCTTTGTAGACAGAGCCAATCATGAGTTCCCATCCATGGGGCGAGTGGAATCCGATACATAAATCGGTTACTAAAATAATAGAAAAGGCTTTGATTGTGTCGCTTAAGTTATAGAGGAATTCCTGAACCCAAAAATTGAGAATGACAAGTTCTTCATTACCCAGAATCGAATAGCCGCTTAGAATAGCGAAACATATTATATTTGTTGTGAAGTGTAATATGCTATGGATATGATTCTCATTATGCATTTTGACCAATTGTATCATATCTTTGTGGATTCCTATACCTATACGAAGCTTTTGTATATGTGTCTCCGGGTACTCTTTTATCATTTCGTCCAAAAGGAATAGTTCCTCTAATTCTATGAATTTTTCGAGAACATTCTTTTCTTGAATATTAGTCAAGAAAGTTTTGGATTGTTTCGTATTCCACCAATTTGTAACCCAAGATTCCAGACTTTTTTGAACTAAGAGATCGATCCACCAGGGCAAAAAGACTATAGATGCAAGATATAGGAGGTTAGTGAATGCTTTTTTTTGTGGCATTTTTAATCTGTGAATTGCGAATGAAACCACCCCATTCGTCGAATCTATCCAATCTGCTCTTTCTATGAAATAGCAGTTCTATAACAAGGTATCGAACCTATACCTAACTTGTGAATTTCTTTTTTTTTGTCCTTGAATATAGAAATAGGATAAGGTTCCACGTCGAAGTGGAATGAAGAAATAAAAAAAGATTGTTTCCAGATATCTCAATTGGTCAAATTCGAAGCAATTGCATACTTTCGATGAATGCCCGAAAGAACCACCTCAAGTCATGAATACTATTCGGACTTCGAGACAAAAAAACCCGTAGCTTGGACTTAGCTTGGATTGGATCTATTATTTCGAAAAGTTTCGCCAACTATGCTTAGTCTGGAATAGTTAAGGGAAATTTATAAAAAATATAGATGTGATAATGAAATCAAAAACGAATGGCAAAACCCGAGAAAAATGTGAGTTATAAACAATCCAATCATTTGAGAATACAGGAGCAAAACAAAAGAAAAGAGAGGTCATTGAATATGATCCATCAGTTCAGTATGGAATCTATCAATCCAAAATATCGGAACCAAAAAGATGAATTAGGTATTCTGAAATGTTCCGATACATTTGATGAATCTAGACTTATTAGTAGTAGATTGGATTTGTTGTTTGTTTATTCCTAATTAGTACGAAAGAATTGCGTTTATTTCCATATAGATAAAAAATTCGTTTTGTTTTGGTGAACTAAAACCACTTTATTTTCTGGTTGTTCCCTAGAATATACATTTCCCTTTGCTCGAATGAGCGTTCTGAACAAGCTTCAGTGACAAAAAAAAAAAAGAGGATTTATGAGTACCTTTTCCAAAGCGGGGTTCAGTTCATTTCAAAATACTTCAATCGGTACATGCAAGAAATAGGCCAATTCTGCAGCTTTTTGTTCCATTTCTCTTGGAGTCAAATTCTCCTCACTCTGAGTCAAAGGAACGGAGCCTTGTCCTCTAATTTCCATATAAAGGACACGACGAGGAAAAAGACCTTCTTTAACCTCGATTCTAATCGACTGAACATCTCTCATAAGGAATCGAAGGAGGATACGACGATTTTTTCCAGGAAATCCCCAACGAAAAATAGACACTATTCCTTCTTTTCTATCGAATCGATCATAACCACTACCTACATTCCACGAAATTGTGCACGACAAATAGGTGCTAATGAAAAGACCCGCGATCCCATAGAAAGACATCACGAGCCCTTGTGGAAAAAAAAAGATTTGCTGAGATGGAAATAAGGATATCAGATTCCGACCAAGATAACTGGAAGTTCCAACCAATAAGAATCCTAATGACCCTAAAAGAAGGATACAGGCCCAGCAGAAATTACTTGTTTTTCGAGACCCCGCTATAAGTTTTATCCATATACGTTCTGATCGCCAGTTCATACTAGATCCAGTTTCTTTTTATTGGAATTGAGAGAATACCCAAAATGAATTTTTACTTTCCTTTTTATATTCCCAAAGGAACTCTCATCAACTAGCACGATTATTATGTGAACCTTTAGGAGTCATTCATCCAATTGATTCGAATTAGATAAGATCTAAAAAAAGCATCTGCTTCATCGGATCTCACTATGTGTGTATATTATATATATACATAGTGAGACCTTGCGTTTTGGTTTCAGACATCTGCGGATCGATTTGAAACTGAAAAGGAAATGAATGCCTTTATCCACAGATCACGGTTCCACACACATAAGAAAGAGAAGAGCTCTTATGTATGTGTTTGGAGGAAGCCCTAATCTTGTACCGTATTCCACAAATTGATATTATGATCAAGTGCGGATCTTGAAAGAAATCGATGGGATTTGCTTCCATCGCATCGGATCTAGAGAATCTTGTTCTTTTGAAGATGAATAGATAAAGAAGCCATTGCAATTGCCGGAACTACTAGGCCCACTAAAGGCACAAAAAGAGAGGGTAAGTTGAAAGTTGTCATAGAAGGAATACCTCGAGTTCAAATTTTTCCCTGTTAGAAAGATATCTTATGTTATGATAAGTATATCTATTATCTATTATAAGTAGATAATTTAGTGCCAGATAAATTGGACCGATTCCCCTTTCAAGAGTGGCCCTAGCCCAATAAATTGGGCGCTCGAATTTGATTCTCCTAAGGAAATCCTCAAACTGTCAGAATCAGAATCGTAAGACTATTCCTTGTCTTGTTCTTTGAATTCTTACCTACGGTATCAACTCCCAAACAGCATTCGGATCCAAATCCGTACGGGAAATCTTAGCCTTAAAGAAGGCTTCTTCAAATGAGTTTAGCCTTAAAGAAGGCTTCTTCAAATGAGTCAAGTCCTATAAAATCAACAATTCCATGAATTTGGGCTTCTTCTGGTGACATGAAAGAATCCTTGAGCATGTCCACATATAGAACATGCAAGGATTTGACTGTTGTTTGTTTATANNNGAACTACTAGGCCCACTAAAGAAAGGCACAAAAAGAGCAATACACCACTGGTGTATTGCTTCACCGGACGATTCATCTTCTCCTACCCCAATCCGAGGAATTTCTGAATCGGAAGGACCGGGAGACCCAGTCCTACAGATTTCAGTAGTCCTCGTAGAGCTGGAACTCGTTCTCATCTGTTGTGGCGTAGGACGCCACCAGTGTCTTCTCGCTGCTGAGGTTCCTGCTCTAATTTGTTTCTTCTACCCATTATCAGTATCACAGTATCAGTATTTGCGAAAGAAGCGCCAAAGCCGCATGGCGCCCCAGGCGAATGTAAAACACGCCAAGATGACTTGTGTCATCTCGAACGCGTAAAAAAGAAACGCCATCCAC